GGAAATCTCTATTAAACAAAAGAGTGAATTCTTTCAAAATAAAAGAGTGAATTCTTTCGCTTTCTTCCGTGGAATTAGTTAACAAGGTCTTGCATCTTTCTATATCTCCCGAAAAAAATCCCCCACTAAGAATCCTTTTTGTTGGATCGTATTATAACGAATTCTTTGGGAGTTTTTAGGAAATACTTTAAAATTTTATTAAATTATGAAATTTATAAGACAAGAAAAGATAATAACTACTAATACGAATAATAAAAGGGTGGATTATCGTATATATATATTTCATGTAGAAACATGTAGAAAGATGAATTAGAAACATGTAGAAAGATGAATAGGTCCATTTATTTATATATTTATTGTATTTTATTAATTAATATATATTTCTTAAATTAATATATATTTCTTAAAACATATACTTATAGACTCCCTATCCCTATTAAGTATATATATACTCACTTAGGTATACTTAGTATAATATAACAATTATATATGAATTATAAGATATCTTTATAACAATATAAGGATAAGGTTCAAATATAAAACAATAAATATAACAATAAATAACAGGTACAAATATTAAATCGAGGTACCCATTCTATGATAACTCTCAACAGTCTCCCCTCCATTTTTGTGCCTTTAGTGGGCTTAGTATTTCCGGCAATTGCAATGGCTTCTTTATCTCTTTATGTTCAAAAAAACAAGATTTTTTAGATACAACAAGGACAAATCTTATATATATATTTTTTCAAGACTTACTTGGATCATAACACGGATATCTATTTAGTAAAATATGGTATAATATGCGGCTTCCTTCGAGCATAAGCTCTTATGTATGTGTAAACATGATAAATGAATTATAACTATTTTCAAATAGATCGGGATCGGGGAGAATTTCTGAAATGTAAAGTCAATATATCTATATGTATTAGGAAATCATATGAAAGGGATGTTATTATTTTAGTTTGGATCTAAGAAATTCGATGAATTATCCCTAAAGGTTCACATCATAATAGTGCTGGTTGATGAGAGTTACTTCGGAAACAAAAAAAAGTAAAAAAAAATTATTTTTGTTATTCTCCCAATTCCAATAAAATGCAACTAGGTCTAGTTAGAGTATGAGTTGGCGATCAGAACGTATATGGGTAGAACTTATAGCGGGGTCTCGAAAAACAAGTAATTTCTGTTGGGCCTTTATTCTTTTTTTAGGTTCATTAGGGTTTTTATTGGTTGGAACGTCCAGTTATTTTGGTAGGAATTTTATATCTTTATTTCCTTCTCAGCAAATAATTTTTTTTCCACAAGGTATCGTGATGTCTTTCTATGGGATCGCAGGTCTTTTTATTAGCTCCTATTTGTGGTGCACAATTTTGTGGAATGTAGGTAGTGGTTATGATCGATTCGATATAAAAGAGGGCATAGTGTGTATTTTTCGTTGGGGATTTCCTGGAAAAAATCGTCGCATATTCCTCCGATTCCTTATGAAAGACATTCAGTCCATCAGAATAGAAATTAAAGAGGGTATTTATGCTCGTCGTGTCCTTTATATGGAAATAAAAGGACAAGGAGCCATTCCCTTGACTCGTACTGATGAGAATTTTACTCCACGAGAGATTGAGCAAAAAGCTGCTGAATTGGCCTATTTCTTGCGTGTACCAATTGAAGTATTTTGAAAAAAGGAACTGAAGAATGAATACTTTGCAAGAGATAAAAAACTCAAGAATCATCTTTTTTTCTATAGCATAACTTAACTGAAGTTTCTTCAGAACGCTTACTCGAGCCAAAGCAAACGTATATGAAACAATTCTAAAACGAAATTGTTTATGTCCACAATTTTTTTTAGGCGTATGTAAATCCACTTAACTCAATTCAGTAACAAATCTAAATGATAGATTCATCATATATCAAAACAAAACATTTCATCATAAAGTAAAGAATTTTTTTTTTCTAAATACTAAATATTTGATATTTTGATAGAACGGGAGTTCTTTCGTCTCGAAATCCGACTACTATTAATTTGAAGAGGGCTCTTTCTTATTCTATATTCTTTCTAAATTCAAGGACTAACCGCTGTACTGAATCACAAAAAAATCCGGAAATACATCGATGACTTGTAATAGAACTTATGCTTGATAGAAATATTAGTATCATATAGAGTCGACGAATGAGGTGCGTTCATTAAAAATTTTAAAATTCACAGACGAAAAAATGGCAAAAAAGAAAGTATTAATTTCCCTTCTATATCTTGCATCTATAGTATTTTTGCCTTGGTGGATCTCTCTCTCATTTAATAAAAGTCTGGAATCTTGGTTTACTAATTGGTGGAATACTAGGCAATCCGAAATTTTTTTGAATGATATTCAAGAAAAGAGTATTCTAAAAGAATTCATAGACTTAGAGGAACTCTTACGTTTGGACGAAATGATAAAGGAATACCCGGAAACACATTTACAAAAGCCTCGCATCGAAATCTACAAAGAAACGATCCAATTGATCAAGATGCACAACGAGGATCGCATCCATACAATTTTACACTTCTCGACAAATATAATCTGTTTCGGTATTCTAAGTGGTTATTCTATTCTAGGTAATGAAGAACTTGTTATTCTTAACTCTTGGTTTCAAGAATTCCTATACAACTTAAGCGACACAATAAAAGCTTTTTCTATTCTTTTATTAACTGATTTATGTATAGGATTCCATTCGCCCCACGGTTGGGAATTAATGATTGGCTCTGTCTACAAAGATTTTGGATTTGCTCATAATGATCAAATTATATCCGGTCTTGTTTCTACTTTTCCAGTCATTTTAGATACAATTTTTAAATATTGGATCTTTCGTTATTTAAATCGTGTATCTCCTTCACTTGTAGTGATTTATCATTCAATGAATGACTGAAAAGTGATCGAACGATCCAATTATAATATTTGTTACTTTGTACATAAGCAAAACATTCAAAATTGTACTTACTACCCATCCAAGGGATTCCTCCAATATTCCAGTAAAATTATTTATATTTAATATTTAAGTAAATAGCAAAATTATAGATAGGGAACTATACTAGCGACCTACCTAATTTTATTGTAGAAATTTTCGGGATCAATGATTGGACCATGCAAACTAAAAATACCTTTTCTTGGATAAAGAAAGAGATTACTCGATCCATTTCCGTATCGCTCATGATATATATACTAACCCAGGCACCCCTTTCAAATGCATATCCCATTTTTGCACAGCAGGGTTATGAAAATCCACGAGAAGCGACTGGCCGTATTGTATGTGCCAATTGCCATTTAGCTAATAAACCCGTGGATATCGAGGTTCCACAAGCGGTACTTCCTGATACTGTATTTGAAGCAGTTGTTCGAATTCCTTATGATCTGCAACTGAAACAAGTTCTTGCTAATGGTAAAAAAGGAGCTTTGAATGTCGGGGCTGTTCTTATTTTACCCGAGGGGTTTGAATTAGCCCCTCCCGATCGTATTTCGCCCGAGATTAAAGAAAAGATAGGAAATCTGTCTTTTCAGAGCTATCGTCCCACTAAAAAAAATATTCTTGTGATAGGTCCGGTTCCTGGTCAGAAATATAGTGAAATCACCTTTCCTATTCTTTCCCCGGACCCCGCTACTAAGAAAGATGTGCACTTCTTAAAATATCCCATATATGTAGGCGGGAACAGGGGAAGGGGTCAGATTTATCCCGACGGGAGCAAGAGTAACAATAATGTTTATAATGCTACAGCAGCAGGTATAGTAAGCAAAATAATACGAAAAGAAAAAGGGGGGTACGAAATAACCATAGCGGATGCATCGGATGGACGTCAAGTGGTTGATATTATCCCTCCAGGACCGGAACTTCTTGTTTCAGAGGGCGAATCCATCAAACTTGATCAACCATTAACGAGTAATCCTAATGTGGGTGGATTTGGTCAGGGAGATGCGGAAATAGTACTTCAAGATCCATTACGTGTCCAAGGTCTTTTGCTCTTCTTGGCATCTGTTATTTTGGCACAAATCTTTTTGGTTCTTAAAAAGAAACAGTTTGAGAAGGTTCAATTGTCCGAAATGAATTTCTAGATCTGCGGATTTATCAACATCAAGCTCTAAAAATAAACAAATTTTTGTTGGGAATTATGTATGATCAAAAAAATTTTGCTTATTTATATTCTTTATTCTACCGGATTTCGGGAATTACTTAATACCGCATTCCTGGTCATAGTATATTGTGAAGGCGACTGACTGTTTTACTTAACTCTTCTTTATTTATTTGTTTTTTCAATCCAAATTGAAACGGTATGATATAGAATGAATCAATAGTTTTATATTTGACTAGAATCAAAACAAAAGATAAATAAGCGGAGAATAGAAACCAAAGTATAAATGAGAGGAACAAAGGATTTTAGGGGAGATTGTTCGTCTCCTAGTCCTTGACACAAGAAACGGAATTTTACCCAACCCTTTCTTGTGTCGAATTAATAAAGATTCTCGATCCCATTCGTAAAAAATGGATATTTGTAGTTTTCATTTTTTTTTTTTTTTTTTTATATATAGGTTTATTTTATCATAACCCTTTTTTTTTTTTTAGATTTCTTACGTAACATAGTGGTAGTGGACAAATAAATAGAGGTCAATTTATTGAGCAATATAGAACTTCTTCAATTTCAACGAACTTATAAAAAAAAATTTCACTTTTATTAGATTAAATATTTATTAGATTAAATGGAGTAAGGTTCTCTTCTATTAGTATAGAAAGGGTTTGCATGATATCTGATTGATAGAAATATATTATATTTCTATATAATTGTGAGTCATCCAAAAAGGGTAAATCGAGTGATTCCTTCTTTGTTTTAAGTATTGACAGATACTATTGAGTAACAGATGTTCTGAATCAATTAACGAAGTTCATTTTTTAAAAACATCATCAGAAAAGGTGGATGTTTTTGAAACATCTCTAAAAAAAAATATTATGATTATTAAGAACTCAACGGGACTTACCCCCTCTTT